TCCACCGACTGGAACACTTAGAGGAGTTCCCGTGTCAATTACTTCCATTCCTCTCGTCAGACCGTCTGTAGCACTCATAGCTACAGCTCTGACTCGATTATTTCCCAATAATTGCTGTACTTCACAGGTTACATTAATTTGCTTACCGGCGGTATCCTGACCCTTAACTATCAAAGCGTTGTAAATATTAGGCATCTTGCCCGGGGGAAAGGCTACATCCAGTACCGGACCAATGATTTGAACAATACGCCCCTGATTTTTTTCTTCGAGTGTAGAAACCCCAGGACCGGAAGTAGTAGGATTGGTTCTCATAATAATAATCAAAAGTTAAATATGTCGAAATCGATTGCGAATAATTACCGAATTGAAAAGAAATGGAAATGTCCGATATCAAATGGGTCGGTTAATTGAATAAGAATGAATAAGAAATAGAAAGTGAGAGTTCGACCGATTTGATTTTGTTAGTACCTTACGACCAAATTCCATTTTTTACTCATTCAATGAATGAGTTCATTTTCAAGTTCAACCAACGCCTTTTTTCAAACAAAAAATATCAAGTAGATAAATAAGAATCATGAGAAAGTCTTTTATTTCTCTATCATTAGATAGAATTCTATCCCTATTTTCTATGTAATTCGAACCGGATCTCTATTTAGAATATGATTCATTATTCCTATCTTATTGACCGTTGCTCATTCCTTATTTCAGCATATTCATTTCCGCCTACTCTTGTTTTATTTATCTTTTTCATGTTCATGTATGAATGGAATCCCGCCTATTTTCCCATCTAGGATTTACATATACAACATATACCGCTGTCAAGGGTGAATATTTTTTTATTTCGGTATTTCGATGAAGAGACTTTTTGAAATTTTCAAAGATTGGGTTGCGCCATATATATGAAAGAGTATACAATAATGATGTATTTGGTGAATCAAATACCATTGTCTAATAACGAACCGTTCAAATTAGTGGATAGTTGGTACTATTTAATTGAAAATTTTTGAGAAATATTCTCCTGTTTGTGAAAGGTTTCATTCACGCCTAGCTTAATCCATGTCGAGTAGACCTTGTTGTTGTGAGAATTCTTAATTCATGAGTTGTAGGGAGGGACTTATGTCACCAAAAACAGAGACTAAAGCTTACGTTGGATTCAAGGCTGGTGTTAAAGATTACAAATTAACTTATTATACTCCTGAGTATGAAACCAAAGATACTGATATCTTGGCAGCATTCCGAGTAACTCCGCAACCCGGAGTTCCGCCCGAAGAAGCAGGGGCTGCAGTAGCTGCCGAATCCTCTACTGGTACATGGACAACTGTATGGACCGACGGACTTACCAGCCTTGATCGTTACAAAGGACGATGCTACCACATCGAGCCCGTTGCTGGGGAGGAAAATCAATATATTTGCTATGTAGCTTATCCTTTAGACCTTTTTGAAGAAGGTTCTGTTACTAACATGTTTACTTCCATTGTGGGTAATGTATTTGGCTTCAAAGCCCTACGAGCCCTACGTCTGGAAGATCTACGAATTCCTACTGCTTATTCCAAAACTTTCCAAGGCCCACCCCATGGAATCCAAGTTGAAAGAGATAAATTGAACAAGTATGGTCGTCCTTTATTGGGATGTACTATTAAACCAAAGTTGGGGTTATCGGCTAAGAACTACGGTAGAGCGGTTTATGAATGTCTCCGCGGTGGCCTTGATTTCACCAAGGATGATGAAAATGTGAACTCCCAACCATTTATGCGCTGGAGAGACCGTTTCGTATTTTGTGCCGAAGCTCTTTATAAAGCGCAGGCCGAAACGGGTGAAATTAAAGGACATTACTTAAATGCTACGGCAGGTACATGCGAAGAAATGATGAAAAGGGCCGTATTTGCTAGAGAATTGGGAGTTCCTATCGTAATGCATGACTACTTAACGGGGGGGTTCACCGCAAATACTACCTTGGCTCATTATTGCCGAGACAACGGCCTACTACTTCATATCCACCGTGCAATGCACGCAGTTATTGATAGACAGAAGAATCATGGTATGCACTTCCGTGTACTAGCAAAAGCATTACGTATGTCTGGTGGAGACCATGTTCACGCAGGTACGGTAGTAGGTAAACTAGAAGGGGAGCGGGAAATTACTCTGGGTTTTGTTGATTTGCTACGTGATGATTTTATTGAAAAAGATCGAAGTCGCGGTATTTATTTCACTCAAGATTGGGTCTCTATGCCAGGCGTTTTGCCAGTAGCTTCCGGGGGGATTCACGTTTGGCATATGCCTGCCCTGACCGAGATCTTTGGGGATGATTCCGTACTACAGTTTGGTGGAGGAACTTTAGGACACCCTTGGGGAAATGCACCCGGCGCAGTAGCGAATCGTGTGTCTTTAGAAGCGTGTGTACAAGCTCGTAATGAAGGACGTGATCTTGCTCGTGAGGGTAATGAAATTATTCGTGAAGCTGCTAAATGGAGCCCCGAACTAGCGGCTGCTTGTGAAGTATGGAAAGAAATCAAATTCGAATTCGAAGCAATGGATACCTTGTGATCCAGTAGTTCTAGTTTGTTCCTTTAGTTTCAATTAAACTCGGCCCAATCTTTTACTAAAAGGATTGAGCCGAATAAAATAGAATAAAATAAAGAAAATAAAGAAAAAGCAACGAGGATCCCATGTATTTGCATCTATTTTGCATAATATTATCTATATAGATAGATAATATATGTCCACCTTGCCTAAGATATAAATAAAAAAGAAGATCTAAGATTTAATAACTCAGCGCTGCTATTGTTAGATCCATAATTAATCCTATGGATCCTTAGGGTTGGTGGATCCTTTTATATCCCACAGTTTAGGATCATAAAAAAATCAAACAAACTAAGGGTCACAATTTCTTCTACCCATCCTGTATATTGCCCTTTTCATTCTGTGTTGCAATAGAAATTTCTTATTCTCTTATATAATAATTTCTTATTCTCTTATATAATATTATAAGATATATATATATATATAATATTATAAGATATATAATAAGAGTGCGTATTCTATTATAATAGTATGAGATTTTACGAAAGAAAATGATTTCTTCATAGTATAGTGAAGAAGAATTTTGATCTTTTTCTTGTCGATAAGAATTTGTATACAACATGGGAGAAACCTCTCCCTCTTTCTATTTTATATAGAAGAAAAGGTTCTATCATATCTATCATATATAGTAAATTACTAAACATTCCAGATTCCCATGAGAAAATCATTTATTTATTGCAATACTTAACTCCCTAATTGCAATACTTAACTCCCTATTATATTACTTAATTTCATAATCTTAGTGATTGAATTTATATGTTTATTACGATAGGAGATAAAATAGTGAACTGATTATTCATCGAATGACTATTCATCTATTGTATTTTCATTCAAATAAGGAAAGGTTCTATGGAAAGGCGGTGGTTCAATTCGGTGTTGTCTTACGGGAAGTTAGAATACTGGCGCGGGCTAAGTAAATCAATGGGCAGTTTTAGTAGTCCTATTGGAAATATCAGCGGAAGTGGGGGTTCCACTATAAATGATAGGGATAAAAATATTGAGAATTGGGGTGATAGGGGCAGTTATAGTTGCCCTAGTGTTGATTATTTATTCGGTGTTATGGACATTTTGGGTTTGGTTTCTGACGAGACTTTTTTCGTCAGGGATGGTAGTGGTGACACCTATTCCGTATATTTTGATGTCGAGAGTCAGGTTTTTGAGATTGACAATGATAGTTCTTTTCTAAGTGAACTAGAAAGTTCTTTTTCTAGTTATCTGAATAGTAGATTTGGGCCGAAGGACGACAATCGCGATTATTATTGTTACATGTATGATACGAAATACAGTTGGAATACGCACATTAATAGTTGCATTGATAGCTACCTTCGCTCTGAAATCAATATTGATAGTTACATTTCAAGTAGTAGAGACTATTACAACGATAGTTACATTTATACTTTCATTTTTAGTGAAAGTGTAAATGATAGTGAGAGCGGTAGCTCGGGTATAAAAACTAGCACTAATGATAACGATTCCAATATAAGAGAAAAATCGAACGATAACGATTTCGATATAAATAAAAAATACAGACATTTATGGGTTCAATGCGAAAATTGTTATGGATTAAATTATAAGAAATTTTTTCAGTCAAAAATGAATATTTGTGAACAATGTGGATATCATTTGAAAATGAGTAGTTCAGATAGAATCGAACTTTCGATTGATCCGGGCACTTGGGATCCTATGGATGAAGACATGGTTTCTATCGACCCTATTGAATTTCACTCGGAGGAAGAACCCTATAAAGATCGCCTCGATTCTTATCAAAGAAAGACGGGTTTAACTGAGGCCGTTCAAACAGGTGTGGGTCAACTAAACGGTATTCCTGTAGCAATTGGGGTTATGGATTTTCAGTTCATGGGGGGTAGTATGGGATCTGTAGTAGGCGAGAAAATAACCCGTTTGATCGAGTATGCTACTAATAGATCTCTACCCGTCATTATGGTGTGTGCTTCTGGGGGAGCGCGCATGCAAGAAGGAAGCTTGAGCTTGATGCAAATGGCGAAAATATCTTCTGTTTCATACGATTATCAATCAAATAAAAAGTTATTCTACGTATCAATCCTTACATCTCCTACAACTGGTGGAGTAACCGCCAGTTTTGGTATGTTGGGGGATATCATTATTGCCGAACCCAACGCCTACATTGCTTTTGCGGGTAAAAGAGTAATTGAACAAACGTTGAATAAAACAGTTCCCGAAGGTTCACAAGTGGCTGAGTATTTATTCCATAAGGGCTTATTCGATCTAATTGTACCACGTAATCCTTTAAAAAGTGTTCTTAGTGAATTTTTTCAGTTACATGGTTTCTTTCCTTTGAATTCTAATTCAAAGCATTAGCCTCAATTATTTTCAACGAATTGAAGTTCATCGGAATAAAATAAAAATAACAATAAAAACAACGTAGTTTTTCTTTGGTTACATAAGTTCACAGTTCGATAATAAGAATATAAGTAAGAATCAAATCAAAAGTTTTGGATAATGACTTTTTTCGTTTTTCTCCAGATTGAATCGATTTTTCTCCTATCCCTTATTTTAGTACAGTATTACTGATTACTAATCAGTAACCCCCTATATTAGGGGAAAGGGTGAATTCTTCTTTTCTAGGGATAGCACTTTTTAGGAAAATAAAAGAAATTCTATGTTCCCTTATTACGTATTAAGATATAGAATACGAAAAATGCAAATAATGAAAATTTCTAATCGAAGTCTTGCCTATTTTTATATCTCCTGAGAACCTACATTTTGGACTAGGAATTCCCGTTTTGTTAGATTGGATCCTAACGAATGAATCCTTATAAGAAAAAGGCCTTATTATTATTAATCAGAAGATTAAGGGGGAAAACTAATAAAAAAGTGGATTATCTATCATAGACCCATTTCATGTAGAAAGCTAAATAGGCACACCCCCTTTTGTTCTACATTCTTTTCACTTATGATATACTTATCATACTTATAATATACTTATTATAAAATATCTTTATAATATAACATAACAGGTACAAATATTTAATCGAGGCACCCGTTCTATGACAGATTTCAGTTTACCCTCTATTTTGGTGCCTTTAGTAGGCCTAGTCTTGCCGGCAATTGCAATGGCGTCTTTATCTCTTCATGTTCAAAAAAACAAAATTGTTTAGCTTTGATGTAACCAAACCCTATCAATTTATTTTATTATTTGGCTTTGGATGATAATGATAATATAGATATCGATTTAGTAGAATATGGTACGACGTGTAGATCTTTACGAACACAAACAAAAAGCAGTTATGCACATTTTGTCTAGATACATGATAGATGAATCGAGTATATACATATAGGGATAACTGTTTTCAAAAAAGAAATTATCGGATCGGAAATAGAAAGTCAGTTTATCTATATGTTATGTAGATATACATAGTAAGATCATACTATAGAGGAATATTTTCTTTCTTATTTTACTTGCTAACCTGTTTGGTGAATTATTCCTAATGGATTGCATGGTATGATCATAGTGCTAGTTGATGAGAGTTACTTCGAGAGCAAAAAAATAATATAAGAAAGTCAAATCTATTTCATTTGACTTAGCTTATTCTATCAATTCCAATAGAATACAACTGGATCTAGTATGAACCGGCGATCAGAACGTATATGGATAGAATTTATAACGGGGTCTCGAAAAACAAGTAATTTCTGCTGGGCTTGTATCCTTTTGTTAGGCTCGCTAGGATTCTTATTGGTTGGAATTTCCAGCTATCTTGGTTGGAATCTCATACCCCTATTCCCCTATCAGCAAATCGATTTTTTCCCCCAAGGGATTGTCATGTCTTTCTATGGAATTGCTGGTTTGTTCATTAGTTCCTATTTGTGGTCCACGATTTTGTGGAATATAGGTAGTGGTTATGATCGATTTGATAGAAAAGAAGGAATAGTGTGTATTTTTCGTTGGGGATTCCCTGGAATAAATCGCCGCATCTTCCTACGAGTATTTATGAGAGATATCCAGTCCATCCGAATCGAGGTCAAGGGGGGTGTTTATCCTCGTCGTGTCCTTTATATGGACATCAGAGGCCAGGGGTCCGTCCCCTTGACTCGTACTGATGAGAATTTCACTCCACGAGAAATTGAACAAAAAGCTGCGGAATCGGCCTATTTTTTGCGCGTACCAATTGAAGTATTTTGAAATGAACTGCATAATGAAAATTTTTTTTTTTCAGTATGGGCGAAGGAACTCGGGAATACCCTTTTTGAATAGGGCCGGGGTCCCTTTGTTTATTAGAGCAAACCGCGCCGCGTTCGATTCTATTTTCCCTGTTCCATTAGTAATACCGCCGTGACCTATAGAATAAAACAAACAGACGTATATAAAAGAAAAGAATCATAAGAAGACGCCTTTTTCAACAAGGGATTTTTTATGCATAATGGAAAACTCCATTTTTTAGACGAGTATCTAGTATAAAGTAAAATAAGCATGAATTGTATTCATCATACATATCAGAGCATAATCCTTCGGAATACTGTACAGAATTCATCTTTTTATTTTTAGGGAAATACTTTGTTTTGTTCAATCAATATGCCAATATACTATATTACTATATACATACAGATGGGTTATCTCTCATAAATTATCTCTCCTTTTTCAAGAGATCCTTATTTTTATCCCCTCTTTTGTTCCTTGATAACTAAAGTATTTGATCTCTCATAAACATCCAACTTTTCTCCCGCTTTCCCCTCGTCCATTTCGGATTTTCTCATCAATATTCGTCGTCAGAAATATCCCTAAACTACCCCTGTGCTGTGGGCGGCTAGTGAAACATTTTTTCAATTATTGATTACCGAGGGAATGGAATTTCTTTCGTCTAGAAATGCGAAGAAGATTCATTACTTATTTAATGTTTAAGTGATTTAATGTTTAAGTGAAGGCGACTTTCAAGCATTCATCGAAAGAAACAAATGAAGAGAGGGTTGATTTGATCCATTGAGATATCTATCTGGAACGAACAATATTGGATCATTTCTTCACTCGAAAAAAGGAGGGGCCTTATCTATATCTTCTACTTAATATATATATCTTTATATATATCTTCTAGATATGGATATGAGCACTAAACGATCCAAGGTAATAGATCCACAGGTTCCATACCTTTTTATCGAACTCATGCTTCATAGAAATATCAGATTAGACGGAGTTTACGAATGAAGTAGGTTCATTAACAATTCAAAGAATAGATTCAAAGTGCCGAAAAAGAAAGCATTGGCCCCGCTCCTATATCTTGTATCTATAGTTTTTTTACCGTGGTGGATCTCTCTTTCATTTCAAAAAAGTCTGGAACCTTGGATTACTAATTGGTGGAATAGCAGGAAATCCGAAACTTTTTTGAATGATATTCAAGAAAAGGGCGTTCTAGAAAAATTCATAGAATTAGAGGAACTACTTCTGCTAGACCAAATAACAAAAGAGTGCCCCGAAACACAGATACAAAAACTTTATATAGGAATATACAAAGAAACGATTCAATTGGTGAAAATAAAAAATGAAGAGCATATCCATATTATTTTACAGATTTCGGCGAATATAATCTGTTTTGCTACTCTAAGTGGCTATTCTATTCTATGTAATGAAGAACTTGTGATTGTGAATTCTTGGATTCAGGAATTCCTATATAACTTAAGCGACACAATAAAGGCTTTTTCCATTCTTTTAGTAACGGATTTATGTATTGGATTCCACTCACCCCATGGTTGGGAACTAATGATTGGTTTGGTCTACAAAGATTTTGGATTTGCTCATAATGAGCAAATTATATCCGGTCTTGTTTCTACCTTTCCAGTCATTCTAGATACAATTTTGAAATATTGGATCTTTCATTATTTAAATCGTGTATCTCCTTCACTTGTAGTGATTTATCATTCAATGAATGAATGAACAACTCGTTTGATCCGCTGATATGAATCAAACAATAATGTTACTTTGTATATAAACAAGCAAGCTGTTTTGAATCTGATTCACTTTATACTTCTACCCGTGCAGGGTATTCAATTGCTCCTATATTCCAGTACAATTATTTCAGTCCAATGACAGAATTGTGGGTAGGGAACTAGGCTAGCTACCTACTTAATTTATTGTAGAAATTTCCGGGATCAATGATTGGACCATGCAAAATAGAAATACATTTTCTTGGGTAAAGGAACCGATAAATCGATCTATTTCTGTATTGATCATTATATATGTAATAACTCGGACATCTATTTCAAATGCATATCCTATTTTTGCGCAGCAGGGTTATGAAAATCCACGAGAAGCAACTGGACGTATTGTATGTGCCAATTGCCATTTAGCTAATAAACCAGTAGATATTGAGGTTCCACAAGCGGTACTCCCGGATACTGTATTTGAAGCAGTTGTTCGAATCCCTTATGATTCACAACTGAAACAAGTTCTTGCTAATGGTAAAAAGGGGGGTTTGAATGTAGGGGCTGTTCTTATTTTACCCGAGGGATTTGAACTAGCCCCCCCGGATCGTATATCTCCCGAGATGAAAGAAAAGATAGGCAATCTATCTTTTCAGAGCTATCGCCCCAATAAAAAAAATATTCTTGTAATAGGTCCCGTTCCTGGTCAAAAATATAGGGAAATTGTATTTCCCATTCTGTCTCCGGACCCCGCCGCTAAGAAGGACGCTCACTTCCTAAAATATCCTATATATGTAGGGGGCAACAGGGGTAGGGGTCAGATTTATCCAGATGGAAGCAAGAGTAATAATACAGTCTATAATGCTACAGCTGCAGGTACAATAACTAAAATTTTACGTAAAGAAAAAGGAGGATATGAAATATCCATCGCTGATGCATCGGACGGCCGCCAGGTGGTTGACAATATACCTCCAGGGCCAGAACTTCTTGTTTCAGAGGGTGAATCCATCAAACTTGATCAACCATTAACAAGTAATCCTAATGTAGGTGGATTTGGTCAGGGAGATGCAGAAATAGTACTTCAAGATCCATTACGGGTCCAAGGTTTGTTGTTCTTTTTGGCATCTGTTACTCTGGCACAAATCTTTTTGGTTCTAAAAAAGAAACAATTTGAGAAGGTTCAATTGTCCGAAATGAATTTCTAGGCCCGCGGATTCATCAAGTTATCAAAAAGAGATGCATTTTGGTTGATCGACATTGTATTATCCAAAAAAATCATGGAAAGCCTTTTTCTTGTTTTATTTATACGGTTTTCCACGCGATGTCGGAAATTACTTGTATACTACTTACTAGTAAAAGTATGTTGCAAAGAAGACTAATTGATCTGATCCTTTTTCGACCCAAATGGAAGTGGTTTGATTATGCCAGTCCTACTATTTTCAGATTGAAAATAGCATGTAATGTATCAATTCCTTAACAAAAGGAAAATCATAATCGACATACGCGCGTAGGAAAAAAATAGGTGGTA